GGCTAGTTGTTCTCGAATCGCACCTGCTCCACTAGAAATTTCTCGATTTCGAAATGCATCGAAACCTTGAGTAGTAAAAAATAGTGGGATGCTGTATTTCCAGGATTGGATTTCATATTCGAATGAACCTCGTAATCGTAAGAAAGTGGGTTTTTTAACGACGGGTCTAGCAAACGAAAAATTTGGATAGGATCCAATGGGGTCTCCCCCTTTTAAAATCGGACATGAAAGTTTCCTTTCATCCGGCTCAAGCAGTTACGCCCAAGATAAAGGGATTTCCGCTTTCAAATTCTATAAAACGGATAATCCAATAGTCTAAAAAAAAGTTGTTTACTCTTTACTCAAGTTCTCAATAAAGACCAAACAACTTTTCACTGTTGATGCATTCCTCTTCTCAATTACGACAGAAAAGAAATATAAAATTCTTGAGTAGTCTATACCCCCTTTCGAATGAGGAATCCCTTCAAATTATTAATTAAAAGGAGTATTCCGGAATTCATAAGAGATTTCCTTGTCTATTTTATGTATTATTCCATTTGATCTTTTAGGTCCAGACTTTACCTCGACGGTTATGCTACGATATACTTCAGCCTATATGCGATGGATAGACTTCCGCAACCATTATATATTATTTGCTTATTTACACATAATCTTCGTTCTTTCTAAAAGAAATGGAATAATGAATTCCACAAGAAATTTTTTTTTTTACGAGGTGTAGAGCTATAAACTTATATTTCTTTGTTACTGAATCGACCATAGACCCATTCCCTTTTTAATTGGGGAATATTCAATATACCCAAAATTCTGAGCTTCATGTTACTCACTCCCAGAGACATGTCAGATCCGGGACATCCCAATTCAATTGAATGGAATGACAGTTTATCGTTAATAATCTGTACAATAAAAAATTGGATCAAATCACACATCGCAATAAACTAGACCTTCTAATTCTTTAAGAGGTTTATCTAAAAGATTCGCGATATAACTAGGAAGACGTTTCAAATACCACACATGGGTTACTGGGCATGCCAGTTTTATATAACCCATTTGATATCTACGTATCCGAGAATCAACAAATTCTACCCCGCATTGTTCGCAAAATTTCTTGTTGTCTTTTTTATCTCCGATCACTCGATAATTTCCACAAGCACAAATCCCACTTTTTACAGGCCCAAAAATTCTTTCACAAAATAATCCATCTTTTTCAGGCTTATTGGTTTTGTAATGAAATGTATAGGGTTTTGTTACCTCGCCAACTATCTCTCCATTAGGTAGAATTTTTTTTGCCCAAGCAATTATTTGTTGAGGAGAAACTGATCCAATTCGGAGTTGTTGATGTTTATATTGATCAATCATAGAATAAAAATTATGATTCCGTCCAATTAAGCTTCCTTCCTATGAATCCGGAAGTTCTTCTCAGATACAAGGAAATGATTCAGTTCCATAGCCAAAGATCGTATTTCTCGAACGAGCAATCGAAAAGATTCTGGAGCGTCCACAGGTTTCGGTATTGTTCCGCCAATGATCGTAGTCGCGAGTACTGCTTGGCGAGCTTTAATATGATCAGATTTATAAGTAAGCATCTCTTGCAAAATATTAGCAACACCAAATCCCTCAAGGGCCCAAACCTCCATCTCACCTACACGTTGTCCTCCTTGCTTGGCCCTTCCTCTAAGGGGTTGCTGCGTAACAAGTGCATAATGCCCACTGGAACGTCCATGTATTTTATCATCAACTTGATGAATTAATTTCAAGATATAAGGCTTTCCTATTATAACAGGCTGTTCAAAAGGATTCCCTGTTCTTCCATCAAATATTCTGCTTTTGCCCGGATACTCGGGTTCAAATATCCACGGATTCGATGTTTGTTTACTGGCTTCATATAATTCAGAAAATACTAGTTTTCTAGAAGCCTCTTGCTCATATCTCTCATCAAAAGGTGCTATTCGATAATGTCTATCTAGCATATCCCCCGCTAATCCGAGTGAGCATTCAAATATCTGTCCTACATTCATTCGTGACGGCACCCCTAATGGATTGAAGACCATATCAACAGATCTTCCATCTTGCAAATAAGGCATATCCTGTCTAGACAAGATTTTTGAAATGATACCCTTATTTCCATGTCTCCCGGCCACTTTATCACCTACTTTAATTTCACGTTTTTGTAAAATATATATACGAATAGTTTCCGGATTATAATTAGAACCCCTCTTTTTTTGGATCCATCTCACATCAATAACTCGACCCCTACCGCCTATAGGTAGTTTTAGACAAGTTTCCTTTGAGGAGGATACCTGAATTCCAAGTATAGCTCGTAATAATCTATCTTCCGGGGCATACGATGATTCTTGCACCATTTGAGGCGTTAGTTTACCCACTAAAATATCTCCTGTCTCTACCCAAGATCCCAGTATCACAATTCCATTTTTGTCTAAATTTCGAAGTAAGTTGGCTTCTAGGTGCGGAATTTCCTTAGTGATTTTTTCAGGACCATGGC